ATGGCAGTTCCAAAAAAACGTACTTCTATGTCAAAAAAACGTATTCGTAGAAATATTTGGAAGAAAAAAGGATATTTAGTTGCAGTAAAAACTTTTTCTTTAGCGAAATCGGTTTCCACCGGGCATTCAAAAAGTTTTTTTGTGCGACAAACAAATAATAAAGTCTTAGAATAATCTCAATTGATATAGCCTAAAGAACCTCAAATTTTGTAAGATGAATGTTAACTAATGTATTTTTCTGTATTGAATTTCTCAATATTACTTAGAACTCACTGCTGTGATATATAGAATAAGAATTTTTTGTATATTGGGTTCTAAGTATTATTTTTTTACCTATCGCAATTGTACTTTTCTATTGTGAAAAGTACAATTGTGATAGAGATTGAAACTCTTTTGTTATATGCCTATCCCAAAACTTAATTGGTTTTGTAAATGGTATTCTAAATTATAAATTATATGCGCAATAAAGAATATTAATACTTTAATTTTAATATACTAAAATTTTAATATACTAAGGTATCGAAATCATTAGAAAAATAACAAATTATTTGTATTTAATGATGAAATTGTGATAGATATGAAATCCTAGTTATTTGATTTTGTTCATTGAAAAAAAAAAAAATCAATCTTTTTCATTTTAATCCATGAAATCGGATAAATGAAAAACAAATCATAAAAAAATAGAGAAAAAAAGACAATTCTTAGTTTTATACCTCAACCGAGAAAAAACTATGGAGTTCCAACTGTTTGGAGAAAACTTAGTTTCTAGTACATGAAAGTTGATTGTTAAAAAACCCACGACGATACTACCTAGGTAGTTATTGAAGATTCAAATATTTAAACCACAAACCAGTCTTTATTCATTGATTCTAATTAATGTTTCCTAAACTATATTGAATCCTTGAATCTCGACGATTCAACATGAATTGACTATTATTATTTCAAGTAAGCCGCCGTGGTGAAATCGGTAGACACGCTGCTCTTAGGAAGCAGTGCTAAAGCATCTCGGTTCGAGTCCGAGTGGCGGCATCTTCTAAAAGAGATACAATAGGTCCTAAAATGTATTCAATTCGCGATTTTCAATTCTGTAATGGGACCCCTTTTATGATATTTGCGACTTTAGAACATATATTAACTCATATCTCTTTTTCGATCATTTCAATTGTGATTATGATTCATTTGATGACCTTATTAGTCCACAAAATTGTAGGATTACGTGATTCATCAGAAAAAGGGATGATAGCTACCTTTTTCTCTATAACAGGATTATTAGTTTCTCGTTGGATTTCTTCGGGACATTTTCCATTAAGTAATTTATACGAGTCATTAATCTTCCTTTCGTGTAGTTTCTTCATTATTCATATGATTCCCAAGATACGTAACCTTAAAAACGATTTAAGCACAATAATTGCACCAAGTACCATTTTTACTCAAGGCTTTGCCATGTCGGGTCTTTCAACTGAAATGCATCAATCCGCAATATTAGTACCTGCTCTACAATCTCAGTGGTTAATGATGCACGTAAGTATGATGTTATTGAGCTATGCAGCTCTTTTATGCGGATCATTATTATCAGTCGCTCTTCTAGTCATTACATTTCGAAAAAACATAAAAATTTTTTGTAAAAGCAATAATTTATTAATTAAGTCATTTTTCTTTGGTGAGATTGAATATTTGAATGAAAAAAGAAGTGTTTTTAAAAACACTTCTTTTCCTTCATTTCGAAATTATTACAAATATCAATTAACTGAGCGTTTGGATTATTGGAGTTATCGTGTCATTAGTCTAGGGTTTACCTTTTTAACCATAGGTATTCTTTGTGGAGCAGTATGGGCTAATGAGGCATGGGGATCCTATTGGAATTGGGACCCCAAGGAAACTTGGGCATTTATTACTTGGACCATATTCGCGATTTATTTACATACTAGAACAAATATAAATTGGAAAGGTACGAATTCGGCACTTGTAGCTTCTATAGGATTTATTATAATTTGGATATGCTATTTTGGGATCAATCTATTAGGAATAGGTCTACATAGTTATGGTTCATTCACATAAACATCTAATTGAATAAACTACATGAAGAATACATAAGATAAAAACATCATCCCATATATAACGAAAGTTTGTTTTTATGAGTTTTTGAGAACCATTTAAATTTGAATGATTCCTTGATTCAAATGGTTCTCAAAAACTCGAGATGTATCTAATTACAATTCTTATTCATTTTATTTCTTTTTTCATTATACAGTACAGCAAACGATTTTCAAAATATTAAATTCAAAGAATTATAAGACTTTCCTTCCGTTTCATTAATGAAACACTATCTATGATAATAATTGGATAAGATAGCGTGTACCTTGTCAACTGATAACGAGAGAACAAAATCGGGATAAATACCAATACTTATTACGGGTAGAAAGATACAGATTGAAAGAAATAGTTCTCGTAGTCCAGAATCCCAAAAATTAGAGTTTGGAATATTAAATAACTTGTATCCATAAAACATCTGACGTAACATAGATAATAAATAAATAGGAGTTAATATCATTCCAATTGCCATTACAAAAGTAATTAGCATTTTTGACATTAAAAGATATTTTGTACTAGTAATTAGTCCAAAAAATACTACAAATTCCGCAACAAAACCACTCATTCCTGGCAATGCAAGAGAAGCCATCGAGAAGCTACTGAACATGGTAAATGTTTTTGGCATTGGGATAGATATCCCTCCCATTTCTTCGAGATAAACAAGACGTGTTCTATCACAACTCGTTCCCGCCAAGAAAAAAAGTGCAGCACCAATAAATCCATGAGAGAGCATTTGTAAAATAGCTCCATTGAGTCCCATGTCGGTTATAGAACCAATTCCTATAATTGTGAAACCCATGTGAGATACAGAGGAATAGGCTATTCTCTTTTTTAAATTACGTTGACCAAGAGAAGTTGAAGCTGCATAGATTATTTGCATTGTTCCTATTATCACCAACCAAGGAGAAAATATAGAATGAGCGTGGGGTAGTAATTCCATATTGATCCGAATCAATCCATATGCGCCCATTTTTAATAGGATTCCAGCTAAAAGCATACATGTACTGTAATGTGCTTCTCCATGGGTATCAGGTAACCATGTATGTAGGGGTATAATCGGCAATTTGACAGCATAAGCAATAAGGAAGCCAAAATAGAATATTATTTCCAATGCCACAGGATATGATTGATTAATTAATCTTTCAAAATCTAATGTTGGTTCATTGGAACCATATAAACCCATACCTAGAACTCCTATTAAGAAAAAAATGGAACCCCCTGCAGTGTACAAAATAAACTTTGTAGCCGAGTAGAGACGTTTCTTTCCCCCCCACATGGATAAAAGTAAGTAAACAGGAATTAATTCTAACTCCCACATGATGAAAAAAAGTAAAAAGTCTCGAGAGGAAAATAATCCTATTTGACCGCTGTACATTGCTAGCATCAGGAAATAGAACAACCGCGAATTTCGAGTAATTGGCCAAGCTGCTAAAGTTGCTAAAGTAGTGATAAATCCTGTCAGTAAAATGGGTCCTATGGAAAGTCCATCGATTCCTAGTCTCCAGTGGAAATCAAAAACATCTATCCATTTAGAATCTTCCTTCAATTGCATTAATGGATCATCCAATTGGAAATGATAACAGAATGCATAAGTCGTTAGAAGGAGTTCTAATAAGCATATACATATAGTATACCACCTAAACATCTTATTCCCTCTATGAGGGAAAAAGAAAATTGAGGAACCCGCGAATATCGGTAAAACAACAAGTATTGTTAACCAAGGAAAATAACTCGTGATAAAGACAAGATACATTTTGACCAGAAAAGCCCGTCCTCAAAATAATATATTTTGTCGAGCACGGGCTTTTGTCGGTAAAGAGGAATCACAAATGATTCAAGTGGAGTTTTTTGTAACGTATCAATAAGATAGAGCCATGCTGCGAGTTGTTTCAGGCCCTAAATAAACACGGACACTCAAAAAATCTGTTGGGCAGGCAGATTCACATCTCTTACAACCTACACAGTCCTCGGTTCTTGGCGCGGAAGCTATTTGCTTGGCTTTACATCCGTCCCAAGGTATCATTTCCAATACATCTGTGGGGCAAGCTCGTACACATTGAGTACACCCTATACATGTATCATAAATTTTTACTGAATGTGACATTGGATCTATAAAGTACAGTTTTGAACATAAAAGATTTTCGATCTGGTCAAATCAAATTAGTAGTAAATGAATCATATATTATATATTGTAATATTGTAGACACCAGACGAAACAGTGGTTTATTAAAAAAAATCAATATATTTCTTAAATCAATCTGTTTATGAGAAAAGGTCAAGACACTTTGATTTTTGTTTCAACAATTATGATGATACGAGTTGCACATGCGAATTAAAATTAATTGGCCAACAAATCGGTCATCATTATTTCAATATAAATATAAAAATGCAATTAAATAAAATGGAATTGCATTCAAATTCAATAAAAAATAGTATTTCAATTCTATTAAATATTTTTATGTGTCTTTATTTAAATTATCTATGATGATTATCACTAATTATTCAACAAATTCGATTGATTAATACGAGTTGATTTTCTGTTACGATGGATCGACGAAACAATAGCAAGTCCAATAGCTGCTTCAGCAGCTGCAATGGCTATAACAAAGATTGAGAAAATGTCTCCTTTTAATTGGCGACTATCAAATATATCAGAAAATGTTACAAGATTGATATTAACCGAATTTAGTATAAGCTCAAGACACATAAGCGCTCTAACCATGTTTCGACTTGTGATCAATCCATAGATACCGATAGAAAATAAATAAACACTCAAAAAAAGGACATGCTCAAACATCATTGACTAACTCCTTATCAATCTCGATTCATTTCAATATGAACAACAATTCAACCGATTCAATTGATTAGAATAGAACAATTACACAACAAAAGAAGATATTGACGGTAGATAGATTTAACTAAAAATTTCTATTTATTTATTTAGAATTTAGTTAGAATTCTAAGAATTGGGAATCATCATAAGTTAAGTATTTTTATTGCTTATTGTCGAGCCATAGTAATTGCACCTATCAAGGAAACTAAAAGAATTATTGAAATGAGTTCAAATGGAAGATAAAAATCTGTTGATAAATGAATCCCAATTTGTTGAACGTTATTTATTAGGTCCTGTTCCATAATCTGGTTTGACCTTGCAGTCCAAATAATTCCGTACCATGACGTATCTGGGATAGTAGTAATTAGTGAAAAAAGAATAGTTGTACAAACCATCAAAGTGACCCCATCTCCAATGGTCCAAAAATAGGAATTATTGGAATATTCTGAACCATTCATGAACATTACAGCAAATATGATCAAGATATTTATGGCTCCCACATAAATAAGGAGCTGTGCGGCAGCTACAAAATAGGAGTTCGATGAAATATAGAATAAGGATATACAAACAAGAACCAATCCCAATGAAAAGGCAGAATAAATTGGATTGGTAAATAATACTACCCCCAGACCCCCTAATACAAGAATTGACCCCAGAAATACAACAAGAATATCATGTATTGGTCCAGGTAAATCCATTATGTATAAAATACAAAATAAATAACTTTAACTATTTCATGACCTTACTTTAACTTTACTAAATAAATGGTCCAGGAAAGGAAAAGGGGTTACCCTATTTTTGTTTTCTTGTATATAATATTGTATATGATACATTTATAATTGAATTGAATTTGAATATGGATTAATGTAGATATAGATAAAATTATCGGGCCAACCTTACTTTATTTATATTTATCCGAAAGAAAAAAAAAAGAAAAAAGTAGTTGAAATTTGCTATTTCGAAATCATCACTAAAAATATATTTTTAGTTTAAATCAAAGAGTGATTCTCAACAATCATTAGTTTTTATTTGTAGTTACTGACTACCCAAAATAAAAAGCTTGGATCCTTTATATCAAAACAAAATCTTAGTAATCGGTAATTGTTCTTGAATCAAAGGGTTTATCTTTGTCTATTTTTATTTGAGTCGAATTCATAACTGTTTGAATTGTATAATCTCCAATTATTGAGATTGGTAATCGACCCAAAGCAATTTGATTATAATTCAATTCGTGACGATCATAAGTAGAAAGTTCATATTCTTCAGTCATTGATAAACAATTTGTTGGACAATACTCGACACAGTTACCACAAAATATACAAACCCCGAAATCTATACTATAATTAAGTAATTGTTTCTTTTTAATATCTCTTTCAAATCTCCAATCAACAACGGGTAGATCTATCGGGCATACACGAACACATACTTCACAAGCAATACATTTATCAAATTCAAAGTGGATTCTACCCCGGAAACGCTCTGATGTGATCGATTTTTCATAAGGATATTGAATAGTTACAGGTAAACGATTTGTGTGGGATAAGGTAATTATGAAACTTTGACCAATGTACCTTGCAGCTCGTATTGTTTGTTGACCATAATTCATGGACCCAATTACCATAGGGAACATATTGTAGATATACATGAAAAATTTGACGTTTCTTTCTCTTGTTTGATAGAGATTATGAATCTAAAATAGTGTTATCGTATTCTCTTATTTATAATGAAACAAGTTGGGAAGAAGTTGTTAATAACAGATTACCTATAGAAATAGGTAAAAGAAATTTCCATCCAAGATTTAATAACTGGTCCATTCTCATTCTAGGTAAAGTCCATCTTGTTGTGATAGAAATGAAGAGAAACAAATAAGCTTTAGTTAATGTAATAAGGATACTCATTGTCATTCCAAAAATGCCGGCGATTTTTTTTATTCCGAAAAGCTCAGAAATGGATATATACGGAATAGGTAAATTCCACCCACCTAAGTAAAGAACTGTTACAAATAATGAAGAAACTAATAAATTTAGGTAAGAAGCAAGATAAAATAAACCGTATTTGATACCCGAATACTCGGTTTGATAACCTGCTACTAATTCCTCCTCCGCTTCTGGTAAATCAAAGGGCAATCTCTCACATTCGGCTAGAGAAGAAATTAGAAAAACAATAAATCCTATAGGCTGACGCCACAGATTCCACCCCCAAAAACCATATTTTGACTGTGCTTCAACTATATCAACTGTACTTGAACTGTTAGATAATCATAGTCGATAATAACATCACTGTTCCCATCGCTATTTCAAAACCGTACGTGAGACCTCAGCTTCATACGGCTCCTCGATGGCCACAAAAAAAATGTAAGGATGGGTTCGGTATTATCACCATCTTTGGATGGATAGAATAAAGATACATCGGAAAGTCCCAAATTAGACCAATGGAATTCTGTCTGCTAGAATAATAAAAAAAGTGCTTCCGAATTGATCTCATCCTTTACAATAAAAATTTATCTTTGTTCGGTAATAACTTAATATTTCAATAAAATACTCCTTATATCAATCAATACAAAATAAAAAGAATTAGTCATTAGTTCATGAATCGTGATAAGAATTCGATATGTATGAATATGGATAGAGAAAAGAATAAATAAGGATCCCCTTTTTTTATTATTCATTCAATTACTGCATTCCATTTCTTTTTTCCTGTTCTTCTGTCTCAGAGGAGGATACTCAAAAATAAAATAAAGAATTAATTCGTTCTTGATAGTCATTTCTTTAACCAGTGAATAGGAGCATACTCTAGATCGGAATCGTAGGGAAGTACTACTTGATCATTTCTACCAATTTCAAGTCCTTATTATGATTCGTTTTATGAAGAAATACCTCTTTTTTGATACCTTACATTATCTCCATTACTAATCCTTTGTGTACCTTGGTGTTCCTAACCGTCCACTGACTTTTGATTGATCCCCGGTATAGTAATACATATGAGACAGTAGTAGAAACTCCATACAGTTGATCTTTTGTTTGCGCCCGCTTCAAGATATGATGACTAATCAAAAAATCTTAATCTTGGGGTAAGCAGTTTACACTGCTTATTTTTACTTCAACTTTATTCTTGTACATAGGGAATGAGATTGTTTCTTCTTACTACAAATTTGGAAGCTGTTTAGTTTCACTCATATAACTATCTGGTTTAACTCATCAACCCGAATGCTGAATAAAAAAAATGAAAACATCTATTCAATACATTGAACCTCTTTCTTTTTTCTTTTATTTATAGAAGAGAGGTTCAAAGTTCATATTCCAACGAATCACACGTAGAGATATTGATAACACACATAGAGTTAATGGTATTTCATAACTAATAGATTGAGCAGCAGCTCGTAGACCACCTAAAAAGGAATATTTATTATTCGATCCATATCCTGACATAAGAAGCCCAATAGGAGCAATACTAGAAATGGCGATCCATAAAAAAACACCTATACTGAGATCGGCTAAAACAAGACGATACCCAAAAGGAATTACTAAATAACTTAGTAGAATTGATATAACCGCTATAGACGGTCCCACACTAAACAAACGAATATCTCCTCGAGATGGGAGGAGGTCCTCTTTAAAAAGTAGTTTAGTCCCATCCGCTATAGCTTGAAGAATTCCCAACGGGCCAGCATATTCAGGCCCAATACGTTGTTGTATCGCTGCAGATATTTCTCTTTCTAACCACACAATTACTAGTACCCCCATTGTTATTCCCAATATAAGGGTCAAAATGGGTACAATCCATATTAGTCCATACACTTCTTTTAAAAATTCCGATGTAGAAAAAGAATTGATAGTTTGTACTTCTGTCGTATCAATTATCATTTCAACGATCAACTTCTCCCATAATGATATCTATACTACCCAATATCGTCATGATATCAGCCAATTTCATTCTTTTAACTAGCTGAGGAAGAATTTGCAAATTGATAAAACCGGGTGGACGAATTTTCCATCTCCAGGGGAAAACACTATTATCTCCTATCAAATAAATTCCCAATTCTCCTTTTGGGGCTTCCACTCTCACATAAAGTTCTTGTTTCGACAATTCTAAATTGGGTGAAGGTTTTTTACTAATAAATCTATATTCAAAATCATTCCATTCGGAATTCTTTGCTCTATCAAAGCGTCGTACTTCTAAATTTTCATAAGGTCCTCCAGGAATTCCTTCTAGAGCCTGTTGAATAATTTTTATGGATTCCTTCATTTCACCGATTCGTACTAAATAACGAGCTAATGAATCTCCTTCTTTTTGCCATTGGATTTCCCAATCGAATTCATTGTAACACTCATAATGATCAACTTTACGAAGATCCCATTGGATTCCAGAAGCTCGTAACATCGGTCCTGATAAACCCCAATTTACAGCTTCTTCTCCACCAATAATGCCCACTCCTTCAACTCGTTCCAAAAAAATGGGATTCCACGTAATAAGTTTTTGATATTCAACAACTCCTGTTAAAGAATAATCGCAGAAATCCAAACATTTATCTATCCATCCATAAGGTAGATCAGCAGCTACTCCTCCAATACGGAAATAATTATGCATCATTCGCATACCTGTGGCGGCTTCGAATAGATCATATATCAATTCCCTTTCTCTGAAAATATAGAAAAAGGGAGTCTGTGCACCGATATCCGCCATAAAAGGTCCAAGCCATAACAAATGAGAAGCTATACGGCTCAATTCCAGCATAATTACTCTGATATAGCTAGCTCTTTGAGGTACTTGAACATTTTCCAATTGTTCTGGCGCATTTACGGTTATTGCCTCTGTGAACATAGTAGCTAAATAATCCCATCGTGTTACATAAGGTAGATATTGTATAATTGTTCGATTTTCCGCTATCTTTTCCATTCCTCTGTGTAAATAGCCCAATATGGGCTCACAGTCAATAACATCTTCACCATCGAGAGTAACGATTAGTCGGAGAACACCATGCATTGATGGGTGGTGAGGCCCCATATTGACTATCATGAGATCTTTTCTTGTAACCGGTACTGTCATATCTTTTCTTCCTTAATTCATTATTCCATGAATTCCTCAAAGCGAGACTCATCAAAACGAAAAATTGAATACTACTAAAAAAAATTCAAACGATTAAATTAACGAGTTTTTGGCTCTCGAATATCCAACTGACCAATTAATTTCTTATAACGTACTCTATTTTTCTTTGACAAATAAGCCAGCAACCGTTGACGTTTTCCTAGAATTTTTCGTAGACCTCTTTGTGATAAAAAATCTTTTTTGTGCAATTCCAAATGTGAAGTAAGTCTCCGTATCTTATTGGTGAAACTGAATACTTGAAATTCAACAGAACCTTTGTTTTCTTCTTTTTCTTCTTGTGGAATAATGGAAATAAATGAATTTTTGACCATAAAAAATTTTTCTATCCTTTTTCTTTCTTTTTCATGGATTTTTCCGATCAGGAAAAATAAAAAAAAAAGAATTATGTCGGTTATTTTAATCTAGTACACACATCTAGTACACACAAAAATTTGGATTTATTCATATACTACTTCTTTATTTTATCCAAATCAAATTGAAAATTTGATTTGGATAGAAAGGGATAATATGTTTCCGCATTAACGAAAGAAAAGAATTTATTTCTATCTAAAAGGATTCCCCTAATTTATTTATTCCTATATCCAATTGAATGGATACACCATTCAATCTGTATCATTTACCAAAATATAACATAGCATATGCATACATCTTTCGGCTTTCATATACCGAAAATGTCACGGAATATAGATATATATATGATATAGGAAATATACTATTAAATTAAATAATTCTAAATCGTGGATACATATGTATCCTTGACATACTGAAACGACTGCCATTATTGGTATCAAACCAATAGCGATTCATACAAGCTAAATCTTCTAATCGGTAATTGGGCCAAAGAACAAATTTGCATTTAATGAATTTATTTGTATCCGTATTAAGATGCTTGTCCTCATCCAAAAATTTTCCAGAGTTTCTTATGTTATTTTCATTGCAAAATAATGGATTTCTATTTCTATCCGTAACATTCCAATTATGGGAATTGAAACAAATTAACATTCTCAATTCTCTGCGACGTCTAGGAGATAGAATATTTTCGGGAACAAGGAAATCATAATAATTTGTGTCCCCATTCACAAGCATATTCCCATATCGTACAATGGGTTTATCCAAATTCCTCTTATCAATATATCTTTTTTTTATGCATTTTCTATTAGTTTGGTGTTTATTGTTCTCGACCAATGAAATACTTATAGTTTGATATATAATCAATTTTCCATCCCTTTTTATAGATAGACGAATTGGTTCGATAATTAATATTCCCTTTTTTATCAATTCTGTAAGAGCTAGATCTTTCTGAATTAGCATTACATCCAGATGCATCTCTCCTCTTTGAATCGAGGATATAGCAATTTCTTTTGGATTTATCAGTCTAAGTAAGAGACAATATACCTTGATATTATTGATCATTCTTTGGTTCAAGGAGTCATCCCATCTTAATTGAAAAAGGAAATATTTTTTCAGGAAGAAATCTAGTTCTGCTTCCTTGTTTTTCTTGGATTGTTTTTTCTTCTTACCTTTTTTAATGGTAATGTCTGATCTCGCATAATTCTCTTCAATATCTTTTTTTTTGTTTTCTTTTCGTAGATCTGATACAAGATTTACTTGGTCCTGTTGCTCATTTTTTTGTTGGTTGGAATTTTCTAATTTAAGATATTTTTTTTGATGAGATATCATCTGAAGATTATTTTTTCCATTTATATTGATGTTTTTATTTTGACTTTTATTTTTATAAAAATAAAAGTCAAAAAGAAGTAATTTGATTGGTATAATCCATGGTTTAATCTTATATGCATCAAAAAGTAAGACAAATTCTGGGAAGAACCAAGATTCTAGATTTGATATGGTATGATAAACTCTTTCTTGATTCATTCCCATCCAATTAAAAAAAATACTTTTTTGATTGGATGGGTTGATTTCTTGATGAATCGTAAGAGAAAAAATATTTTTTTTTTTCAATTTGTTGTTGATTTTTTTTTCAGTCTTAGTATTTTTATCAATTTTGGTACCAATATGTGTATTGGTCCAGGTCTCAATATCGATATTTTTTCTAAGACAAAAGTGGAGAATTTTACAATCAAAATATTTTCTATCTAGATTTTTATGCGTATCAATAATATATCCTTCTTCTAGATAATCACTAATAGCTGTACTTACCAATACATAAAATGATTCGGATTTTGGTTTATTGAAATTATATGGAATTTTGTGAACCCCATTTACTTGTAATCTTGACCCATAAATATAAAAATCCTCCTTATCCCCATAGTTCATATATTTATGTGATAAAAGATCATATCTGTAGTGTTTTTTCCATTTTTCTTTTTGATTTGTCAATGAATCCGCTGCATAGTAATTTTGTTTCACGTAATGAATTAATTGGTCTTTTTCTTTTTTATATGAATCCGCTTTAATTGAGTCCTTATTTTGAATCCTATAACGTTGATTGATTCTATTTCGCCATTTTTGTGGTACTAACCGCGACCATTTGGTTTGAGATAAATTGTATTGATAATGCCCCTTTAACCAGTTTTTCCATTCAATCATTCCAGACTTATGAATTTTCTTATGTCTTGAATTGTAATCAAATATTCCTCGTGTCATACAATAATCCTTGATTTTATCCTTAATAAAAGGATAAGTCCCCTGATATTGAAGTAGAGATTTCAATTGATACTTGTTAAGTAATTGGGTTTGTGATAATTTGTAAAATACATATGCTTGGGACAAGGAGGATAAGTCATAATACATTTTTGTACTATTACTAATATGAGTATTCGAAAAGGACTTTTTTATAGTGGAAAAAAAGTTCATTGTATTTTGATCTCTTTCATCAATTCCTTCCTGATTTGTTTGATCGTTGTAAACGGATTTATTGATTATTTTTTTTGTTGATTCAAAGAAAAGTTGGAAATAGATCCTGTGAATGGTAATCATACATAGCAAGATATCTATATATATATTTTCAATCAGAGATTTCATAAAATAATGTGATTTACGTATTAATCGTATATTTATTCTTTGGAATATCTGCCAAATATGTTTCTGTGATTTCGATCTTTTATCATCACAAGTTATAATTATTTTTTTCTTGTCTTTTGTGATTCGTTCTATTTGATTCCTGATTGTGATTGTTCTATCAGAAAGATCTTTCATCTTTTTTTCTATGAGTGAATAATTTGTCCAATTCATGGATTGGATTTGAATGGTTGATTTGTGAATAATCTTATTATTTATTTCGTAATCTTTTCCATTTTCAGCCGTTTCATATACTTTCACCTTGCTCAATTCAAATAAGAATATTGGGTTTACTTTTTGAATTTCCTTCATTATTCGTTTTAGAACTAGAAGTATTTTAATGATCCATCTTGTTTTTTCTTTTGAAACTTTTAGAAGTAGAAATAAATCCTTTTTAACTTTTCTAACTTTTTTTTGGAGTTCTTTATAAATGGGTTCAAAAAAGGAAGGTCGTTTTCGGGGATTCCCAAAAGGGAATTCCGCTTCCATTCCCCAAACCGTTAAAAAACAAAAATTGTCTTTTTTTCCTTTTTTTTTTATTTGATCCCTAGGATGAGATCGTATTTTAGATCTTCGCCAAGGTTTCAAACAGAAAGGAAATAGAATCTTTATCTGAATACCGTCTGTTAACCAATCTTTGGGAAATTCTGTTTCTGATAATTGAACACCATTATAAGTGCATTTAACATGCATTTCTCTATTCCACTCCTTCAAATCCTCATACCATTCGGGGAATTGGAATAATAACATACGGCCAATATTTTTAGCAATTATCAATGAAGGCAATACAATGTATTTTCTAAGAAAAGATTGGGTTACTAACATCAAACCTCTTATTGCTTGAGCAAATATAATGCTATCCCAAGTTTCTGATATTACTATACGTTCATTTTCCTCTTTTTTTTCTTCATTTTTTTTCTCTTTTTCCCTTGTCTCTTCCTCCTCAAAATCAAAATGTGAAATTTTCAATTCTGGTTCTCTCCCCACCGAATTCCTAAAAATGAGATTCATCATTTCAGAGATATAAAAAGAAGAAAAAAAAAGAGTTTTGTCTATTCGATCCAAAAAAAGCGGAGAATGCACATTTGCTTGAAACATTTCCCAAATAACCGTTTTACGTCTTTGAGCACGCATGGATCCTTTGATTATATCCCGACGAAAATCCGATTGTTGCGAGTAACGTATCAAAGCCACCTCTTCTGCTTGATCACTATTATTAGTATTATTTGTAGTTGTAATAGGGTTGGTATTCTGATTGTTATCAGTATAAATTACTACGCGTTTGGCTTTTCTTGAACGAATTTCATGATCTTCCTTAGATTCTTCCTCATTTTCTTCCTCCTGTTCTTCCAAATCATCAGTTAATTTGTATGACCACCGAGGAACCCTTTTACGGATTTCTTCTATTCCAATAGATTTATTTCTAATTATTGTTTGATCGTTTGGATCAGTTGTAATTACATCGAATACCCATTTTAAAGCTTTTGTTTGATTTTCTAAATCAATTCTTGTTTGCTCTCTCAATAAAGAATATTTTTTAAAATGCAAAATGGGTGCAGGCTCAAAAGGAAATTCTTTGATTGAGGTTAAGGAATTACCAATATAATTCAGTAATGATTCCCTATCAGGCGGATTCTTTTGATGTTCAAATTTTCTGGAATAATTAGAATTATTAGGAAGTAGCCCATAAATCTTATTTATCCAATTGATTTCTATGGAATCCTCCGTATCTGTAGAAGTGATTAAATCATTCATGATCATATGTGAATAGAATTTTTTTATTGTTCCACGATATGGTCCCCTCAAAAAGGGGTCATACGTTTTGGGCAAGTATTTTTGTTCGTTTTCATCATTGCATAATCTGGTCCTTTTTTCGAGCATATCTAGAGCAAGAAATCCCTTTTCTTTTTCTAGAGCTTTTGTTCGACTTATTAATTCATTGTTCAAGT